TTTTCAGTAACTCAGGAAAGAATGTAAATAAAGAATGTAAATGGAATAGTCTGTCTCCCGATTGTCTCTGTGAAACAATCGGGAGACAGTAAGGATTAGATCAAACGGGGGATATGTGATAGGTGGTGATCCATCTTTATTGTATATTGTTATGCCTTTTTTGCTTATGAGGGGCAACAACAGAAAAAAAAAAAAAAGGGTCTTACTATTCTTACATGTTCCATTAATATCATTCCTTTGAGAATTCCAAGAAAATAACCAATAACTGTGTAGCTTGTATCTTGCTTATGCTTTCCGATTCTACCAGATATAGGAACTTTTTATAGGTGGATTTTGGGGATTGGTTCATCAATAGCCTTCGGGCAGAATTCCTTTTTGACTCTGCCCCATTAATTCCACTATTATTAGTGATCAATAATGGAATAATTTCTTCATATTCATAGAGATAGGGGACATAATTCACATGGATATAGTAAGTCTTGCTTGGGCTGCTTTAATGGTAGTTTTTACATTTTCCCTTTCACTCGTAGTATGGGGACGAAGTGGACTTTAAAGACACTACAAAGACACTACTAATTTAATTGACTAACAAAACTGTATCAATTGTTTCAGATATCGTTCTGCAAATCGTTTTTAAATAAGAATATATACATTTAAAAATTCCACTGGAATACAGTAAAGTAATGTAATATAGGACTACCGACCTTTCAATCAAACAAACAAATATTTTAATGGTTCCCATGTTCCTATTTTGAAAGTCAAAGGGATACACAGGATATGCAATTTTTTTCAACCTCATTCTTCCTAACCTAAATAGTACATTTTGATAAACTCGCTGTTACTATAATTCTATATGGACATTACAATGAGAAGCACCTGAACCCCCTTTTTGATTTGTTTCCCTCTTTACTGGTCAGGGAAGAAGTTGTTCTATTATTACTATTACTATTACGTGGCTACGTATTTTCTAGCGAATACAATTATAGTCGTTGTCCAAGCTAGTACTGCGCATAATAAGATCTTCATAAGATCTTGTGTTGGGCGATTTACATATTCTATTTCACACTTACCTTTGTTTTAGACTCCTAGAAATCTTATTTATGCTTTATTGACTCACTTCATATCATAGTTCAAGCGTTAGAAATAGGTAGGATACACTACTCTTTTTCCAAATCCCAAAAATTTCTCATAGAACTCCTTGGGTCATCTGTCAACGGATCAATCAACTACTCCTTCGGAATGCTAAAACTAAAAAAAAAAGAATCTTCTTTTATTTCTATTTCTTTTATATATATTGTATTGAATTATATATATTCTATTTCTATTGAAATTCTTCTTATATATTATATGCCTGCCCATACTATGATCTTCTTCCATTAATTTGATTGACGGATTCCGGCCCAGGATGACTATTGGAAATAATAAGAAACCTAGTAAACCGTAAAACAGAATAATAAAAGTTTATCTCGGACTACATAAAATTATTCGGACTGATCGTAATCACTACAAATCAAATGGATGTAATAAAGAACTAGAACTGGGGTGCTATTTATACATTATATTATATATAACATTATATTATATATATGAAATTCTTATGTACATATATGAGGATATATATTGTAGATTAATCCTTATTAAATTAACATATTTAATTAAGCCTATATCTTTATACAATAGAGTCCAACTTTAATACAAAAATGGATAGTATGGTGGAAAGGTTCATATATTTCTTTCTACCATACTATCGGATCACATAGAATGCTGATTCTAGTTCGCTCATTTCATTTAAGATGTGGAATGAAAATCCCTTTCATTTCTTCAATTATTGATAAGAACTAAAAAATCAAGCTTGATTCAAATTCCAATTAATCATTTTGACTGACTGTTTTTACGTAAATGATAAGTAAAAAAGCAGTAGGAACTAAAATGAACAGCGCAGTAGCAATAAATGCAAGAATATTGACTTCCATAATCTTATCGTTTTTTTTTTGCTTCACAATAACTCGGGATCTAATCCCATAGAGATGATAAATATTTCTCCTGTAAATTCAATGGGATGAATTGCATTCTATCCTGATGATATTGAATCGGATCAATATCATGAATAACAATATCTAGGCCATCAAATCGATTCATCGTCGAGAATGGAATAGTATAACATAGGAAGATCTTTTATCCATACATACGGAATACAAAATGTAATTCCTGATCCAATCAAGAATCCCGTTGAATTTATCATTCTTTTCCATTCTTTTCCTTTATCATTCGTGGTAATGATGTTAAGTTTATTTTGTATCGTAAAATAAACGAATCCAAATTTTTGTATGTGCTCCGGGGAAGCATATGGGTATACTATTCCCTTCCATAGATCTGAAAGAAAAAAGACAGACAAGTACGATATCTCTTGGAATCCTGAATATGGTGCTACCAACAATACACATATATCTCTCCCCCATCAATCGGTACTACTTGAAGTAGAAGTAATTCGAATTCCCATATTTTTTTTTTTTGTTCGATAAAAAATGCGAAACGACAAAGGAAAGAAATAAGGAGTCCCCGCGGATAATTAGATCCTGCTCCTGGTCGCCTCCTCTTCACAGAAAATAGATAGAAAGATGAATTGAAAGATCGATCCAATCCTAGGTCGGGACTGACGGGGCTCGAACCCGCAGCTTCCGCCTTGACAGGGCGGTGCTCTGACCGATTGAACTACAATCCCAGGGAAATAAGGTGTACAGCATACCTATTCTTATGCTTTCATTCAAACTCTTTTTTTTCTATTTAAAATTATATAGAATTCTCTGTGTTATGTTATAACAGAGAAACGAGTTCTATATCCACATATATCTGGACTTTCCTTTAGTACTTTAGTGAGAGTGGCACGGATTACGAGTAATCCTATTCTATTGTCTGTCAAATCGTGTCAAATCGATTGCTAATCCATTTTTCAATGAAAAAAACGGATTCTTTTTTTTCTTTACTCCTTTCTTTAGATTGACTTTACAGATCTTGATATGACTCTATATCATTCAAAAGATCAGAAAGATCAGAATATGTGGGAACAAATAAAACTAAATAGGAATAGAAAAATGGATCCTTTTCTGTTCTTTATTTTTATCTATGTTCTTTATTCCTCTGTATCAGTCGTTTATTTCTAGAGGACAAATTGGTTATATAATCTCACGATGGATCGGCGAATTATTGGGCCGAGCCGGATTTGAACCAGCGTAGACATATTGCCAACGAATTTACAGTCCGTCCCCATTAACCACTCGGGCATCGACCCAGGAAGAATCCATTTTAGACTTATTGATAATCCATAAACAACTTCCTTTGGTAGTACCCTACCCCCAGGGGAAGTCGAATCCCCGTTGCCTCCTTGAAAGAGAGATGTCCTAAACCACTAGACGATGGGGGCATACCCACCCGATCATCATCATACTCTGAGCATAGTATGAAAAGTTTTTTGGAATTGTCAATCTAATGTGAGTCAATATAATGTAAATTTTAAATGTAATGGTGTGACTACTAGATCCGAAGAAGCCTTCTGCCTTTCGTGATTCCATAGAATTTTTGGATTCTTCATTTTGGATTCTTCATTCATGAACCATTCTATATTTCATATTTATCATCATTCTTATATACTATATCTATCATCATTACTATATCTATCATCATTACTATATCTATCATCATTACTATATCTATCATCATTATTATTCTATCATCATTATTATATAATATATATTGAATATATATTCAATTCTATTTTTTTATATAATAAAATATATATAGAATTCTATATTCATATAGAATTCCATATTCATATATATTAATCAAGTAATGTTTAATTATGGAAATGATACAGAAGTAATAATGAAGCATAAGATCCATTCCGGGAGTGATTGGTCCGACAGAAAAAAGGTTAAACTCCATTCTTCAATTTTCATTCATCGATTCACGCATTGTTAAGATGAGATATACCTATCTCTATCTCACACTAAGCCAGGGAATTAAGAAACGATAGAAAGCTTTTTTATAAGATAAGATTTATAAGATAAGAGTTGGATTCCAGGTACGAGTCGAATCTATTCATCACATGCTTCGATGAAATATCAAATATCTTAGATCTATGTCTAATTGTGTATCAATCAAGTGAATCTCGTTCTGAGGGGGGTCAATCAATAAAAACAAAGCAATTGAGGTCGGTCTTGAAACAATTCATTGCAGTGATATTTATTAAATAAATATCAAATCAATATAAAGTTAGTATTTTCTCCTGGACTTCCTAACAAAAAAACAATTCTTTTTCCTGAATGAGCCACTATCACTATGCAGACATATGACATATACATATACATATATATGTATATATATATTTATCATATATTATATACATAGGTACATGCAGTAGACTCATAGGAACTCGTGACTCGACTCATTTAGTAATTGAATCAAATGGGCCCTTTTAACTCAGCGGTAGAGTAACGCCATGGTAAGGCGTAAGTCATCGGTTCAAATCCGATAAGGGGCTTTTTCCACAAAACTCCAGCCTGAGTCTTCATTTTTGAGTGGGGAATAGAGATATTGGTTGCTATTTGTAATAAAAAAAAGAACCATATGCATAATATAATAAAATATAACATACATAATAAGTTATTATTATAATGAGTTTTAAGTTATAGTAGTTATACTATAGTAGTAGAGTTATCAAGTTGGACATTTGTTCATTCTAATATAAGGATTAGACATCCCACTTATTGGGGTGGGAGGACGGCTATGTCACTACAGGCTTATACTCCTACTCATGTTTCATTATTTATTCTTATTCAATATTTTTGTACCAGGTACAAAAATATTCTATCTACCGAATCCAAATTTTGAATCGCCAAATGTTCTATTCCTACTTTTCACTTTATCCATTATTCCAATCAAATCCATCGAAAGATAAGAACTCAACAAAAGAAAAAGTAAGTGGACCTGACCCATTGAATTAT